AATTCATCAGCTAATATATTTCCAAACAGGCGAAAACTAAGTGATAAGGGCTTTGTGAAATCTTCTAAGATGTTAATAGGTAAAAGGATTGGAGTTGGTTGAATATATTTCCCGAAATAAGCTAACCCTTTTTTAGTAAGACCCGCATAGAAATATGCCACTGACGTGAGTAAAGCCAAAGCAACCGTAGTATTTATATCATTCGTGGGTGCGGCTAACTCCCCGTGAGGTAATTGTATGATTTTCCAAGGTAAAAGAGCGCCCGACCAATTAGAAACAAAAATAAAGAGAAACATAGTTCCAATAAAAGGAACCCAAGGGCCATATTCTTCTCCAATTTGAGTTTGACTCACATCTCGAATGAATTCAAGGACATATTCGAAGAAATTCTGAACGCCGGTCGGAATGGTTTGTGGTTTCCGAACAGCTAGCGCAGCGGAACCTAATAAGATAGCAATTACAACCCACGAAGTAATCAGTACTTGGCCGTGAACTTGGAAACCCCCGATTTTCCAATAGAAATGTTGGCCTACTTCCACACCGGATAGCTCGTATAACCCTTTTAGTATGTTGGTGGAACCTGATAAAAGATTCATATTGCTCTCTGACAAAAAGAAAACTTTAAACGAAATTATTTTGATTCAACCATCTTTTTCTTGACTTAACTACTTGAATCGTATATTTGGAATACCAACTAATCACACTCTATAGCCCAGTTCTTTTTATCTCGTTTTTGAGATTCAGAAATAGTAAGCGATTCGATAAATCTATGAGGGTTCCGAAACGACATAAGTTCTTTTTATTCTTATTAATTACGGATTTCTTAGAGACTCAGAACGGCCCTCACGAATTGCGAATACTAATTTGTTAAGAATAAATCGGAGGGAAGAGATAGAATCATCATTCGCTGGAATCGAAATATCTGCGAGATTGGGGTCACAATTTGTATCGATTAAACAAATTGTTGGAATTCCTAAAGTGATACATTCCCGAAGGGCCGTATATTCTTCGTGCTGATCAACAACGATTACAATATCGGGTAAGTCTGTCATATATTTAATCCCGCCAAGATATCTTTGCAAGTGAGATAATTGTCTTTTCAAGATGGCCGCATCTCGTTTCGGAAGACGATCCAATCTTCCTGTTTTTTGTTTGGTTCTCAAATCTCTAAACTTCTGAAGTCTCGTTTCTGTAGTCGACCAATTCGTTAACATCCCGCTGAGCCATTTTTTATTAACATAATGACACCGAGCCCTTATTGCAGCCCGTAATACTGAATCAGCTGCTTTTTTTTTAGTGCCAACAATTAAGAATTTTTTTTTCATACTGGCTGCATCAAAAACCAAATCACAAGTTTCTGATAAAAAACGAGCAGTTTTAATAAGATTTGTAATATGCCTACCTTTACGCTTTGCAGAGATATAAGGTGCCATTTTAGGATTCCATTTTCGAATATCATGGCCAAAATGAACTCCCGCTTCCATCATCTCTTCCAAATTTATGTTCCAATATCTTCTTGTCATTTCTCCCCACACTCCTCCCTCTTTTTGTTTTTTTTTTTTCAAAAAACAAAAAGAGACTGAGGTACCCTGAAAAAAAAAATTGTTCCGATGGAACCTTCCCTTCTACCAGAGATTGGCCCGAAAGACAGGGCCAAGCCATTCTTCTTTTCTATTCATTATTATTTTGATTACTCTTACCAAATCAAATGACTGGATCAAATCCAAATATAGATCCTTTTAAAATCAAAAGGGTGAATCTGCTCTTAGGAATCATTAAATACTAGAAATGATTGTTCTGATGTATCGTGGAAATTCTTTGAAAGGAAAGAATCAAATAAGGTTTTGTGGTGAAATAAAATATCTCTCATTTCCCCCTCGAATAGATTCTTCTCTTTTATTTCCAAGGGAAGATGCTTATGTTGCCTTGGAGGGTGCACTAATCCTTTGCCTTTGAATCCAGTCCCAACCGGTATCATTCCCCCCAGAACAACGTTCTCTTTCAGGCCTTTCAACCAATCGATACGACCCCGGAGAGCCGCTTTTGCTAAAACTCGAGCAGTTTCCTGAAAACTCGCTTCAGATATGAAACTTTGAGTATTCAGAGACGCTCTGGTTATTCCCAATAAGACAGCTCGGTAACAGATCGCTTCTTCCAAAGCGCGTCCCATTCGTTCCGCTCGCAACAATCCAACAAGTTCTCCGGGTAAAAAAACATTAGACAGTCCGTCTTCTGAAACCAACACTTTGGAGGTTATTTGACGGACAATAATTTCGATATGCCTATTATGTATCTGCACGCCCTGGGATCGATAAACCTTTTGGATCTTATTAACTAAAGAGATACGACTTTGCACTATAGTTAGCTCAGCACCAATCAAGAATCCCCAAGGAATTCCAAGAATTCTTATTATACATTTGTTCCAACCCTCCACCCTCTTTTTGAGATTCATTGATATTGAAGCAATTGAACGCACTTCTAACACCTGTTCCACTTTTGGAAGACCTTGCGTTATATCACCAGATCTTGATTTTTCATAGATAAATGTAACTAATGTATCTCCTTTAGAAAGCATTTTCCCATAATGACCATGCACAGTTGCCCCTGGGGTAGCCAAAAAGGGCTTAGCCGATCGTATTATTACAGAGTCAACTTGAACAATTAGAACTTGACCCGATTTTAGATGCGGTCCTTTTTTGGCTATCCGTACATTTTCACAAATAAACTGCCCAAGACTAATGATTGTAGATGACTTTTCACAACAAGTGTAATGCAAAAAATCCCAATTTAACTCAAATGGATTCAAAATGATGTTCTTGCACGGATCGGGCTTCACAATTTTCCCATTTTCATCCATTAAAAAATATTGAAGTACTTGAAAAGTCGGTTTCAAATTGTCAAGTTGGAAATAGTTAGTTACCAAGCTCTGATTAGAAGTTATTAAATGTGAAAATGAATAAAAATTCGCAATTTGAAGATCTGTTCCTAAAGGACCCAACAATTTCCTAGTTGAAATTAGGGGGTCCTTGTGACTGAATTCTTTTATCACATCGGGAGACTTTACAGCGTTGAATGGACCTAGTCGCGAACAAGAACAATTGGATGCTGACAAAATTATCAAAGATTGGCATTCGTTATTTTGATTCAACAACGTATGGATAGTTCCTTGATGTTGGGTAAGGGATTCTCGAATCCTTGCTCTGGAATAGGAATAAATGGAAGAAAAGGGGTTGATCCTGGTGCGATCTGATTCACTCTCGGAGATCAACCCTGAACCCGATAGATCATTCCTTTTGATAGTATACGAAATAGGCAATTTTGCTAAGTCGATTCTTAGAAAATCCTGAATCAAACCATTTGTCCTTATTTCAACAAAGGAAGCACGGGCCTCGTCGCTAGAAGAACTTTTTTTGTCTTGGTCCCAATTCAATACTAAACAAGTCCGAACTAATTGAATACCTGTCTCCGAACTTGCCCGAATTAGCGTGCCGTTTCCATAAAAGATATAATTGACAATTTGAAGTTGTACATTATCCCTTTCTTGCAGTATATCCGGGGGTAAAAGTCTTACTAAATTTATCCCATCCGTTATTTCGTATGTGATTACAGGTCGAACTAAAACAAAATAGTTTCTCTTGGTAAGTGTGAGCCGTTGGATATAGAGCCATTTTTTGTCTTCCTTGGAATTTCTCTTTCCTGTTTTTGGTGGTATCAAAACGCCACTATGTTGGGAGATCTTTGCTGTCTTTCCAGGAAAATGGATATCTCCAGGAAAGATTCTAAGTTCAATTCTTTTTTTTTTTCTCTCCACTCGGACTAACCCGCCCACTCGGCTTCTTGTCTTTAAAGTGATTGGTGTATCTCCTCCAATAATACTATTGTTTCGTACCAGTATCGAAGAAGATTCGGGTAAGAGATGCACTTCCTCGGGAATAAAAAAAAATCGATCGACTTTTATTGGGTCTTTTGGCTTTAATTCCGTGACTCCCCCATACTCAATGAAATCCTCTTTTTTGACGATTGACTGCATTTCGACTGTTTCATATTTAGTAATTCCCGAGTGCTTTCTTCTATATTGCGGATCATCGAAATATGCAAGAATACTGTTTTTACGGAAAATTCCATTGATCGGTATTTCAATTGAGATCCCCAAAGAGGGTGTTAGTTCGTTCTCGCGTTCTTGAATCGTTTGGAGTGGGATGATGAATCTATTTCTTCGCCGCTTTGCCAATAAATCAGAATTCTCGTCGAGAATGGTCGTATATCTGAGATTACAAAGACCCGTTATGATTCGATTACGTTCTGAAGAATTAGGAATTCCACCCCCCCTTTTCCCAGAACACTCCAACCTAAAGAATTTGGGTTTCGCTTGATTAGTAGTTCCTGAGGGGTTAGAAATAGATCTTCGTTTGCTAGAAAGAGAATGAGCGTTCATTTGATCTTGATCCTTGTGAATCGAAAGGGAGACGAGACTGGATCTCCATGACTCCCCTAATAAGATCCATAAATGACTTGTTTTTGGTAAGAGATGAACATTCCCATATGTAAATTCCGATGCATGATATACATCGGTATTCCAATGCATTTCGCCCTCTGAATCAGAATAAATATGTTTTCGAACCTTCTCTTTAACACTCAAAGTGGCTGTTCCTGCGCGCATCTCAGCAATTACTTGCTCTGATTCTACATATTGATCATTTTGAACTAAAAGAAAACTTTTGGACGGAATACGCACATTGTGCATAATATCTTCACTCTCAATAGTTACATACACGTCTATTGAACATAGAAAGGCAGGATGTCCATGACGTGTACGTGTCGGATGAACCAAATCCTCATTGAATTTGATTTTTCCATTCGAAGGAGCTCGCACATGTTCTGCAGTACCTCCAGTGAATACTCCGCCGGTATGAAAAGTTCTTAATGTTAATTGAGTGCCCGGTTCTCCAATAGATTGACCTGCAATAATACCTACAGCTTCTCCCAATTCGACCAGGTCG